TGCTTATCATAAGGAATTCGAACAACTGCTTCAAATACACTATCCGGAAGTACAGCTTGTGGGACCTCAATATCCACGGGCTTATTAGCTAAATGGCAGTTGGCACAGACAATACGGCCGGTCGCTTCTCGTGGATTTTCATAACCCTGCTGTGCAAAAATGGGATATGCATTTGAAACAGGTGCCCCAGTTATTATATATATCATGAGCGATAGGAAAATGGATCGAGTAATCTCTGCCTTTATCCAAGAAAAGGTATTTCTAGTTTGCATGGTCCAATCATTGATCCCGAAAATTTCTACAATAAAATTAGGTAGGTTGCTAGTATAGTTCCCTATCCCTGATTCTGCTATTTACTTTAATAATTTTACTTATTTCTTCTACCCATCCAGGAGAATTCTTCCTAGATTCGAGTAAAATTATTAAAGTTTTACTTATGTACAAAGTAACAAACCTGAAAATGGGATCAGTGGATCATTTTTTAGTCATTTATTGAATGATAAATCACTACAAGTGACGGAGATACACGATTTAAATAACGGAAGATCCAATATTTTAAAATTGTATCTAGAATGACTGGAAAAGTGGAAACAAGACCGGATATAATTTGATCATTATGAGCAAATCCAAAATCTTTGTAAACAGATCCAATCATTAGTTCCCAACCATGGGGCGAATGGAAGCCTATACATAAATCAGTTAATAAAAGAATAGAAAAAGCTTTGATTGTATCACTTAAGTTATATAGGAACTCTTGAACCCAAGAGTTAAGAAGAAAAAGTTGTTCATTACCTAGAATAGAATAAGCACTTAGAATAACAAAAGAGATTATATTTGTCGAGAAGTACAAAATCATATGGATACGATCATGATTGTGTATCTTGATCAATTGGATTGTTTCTTTGTAAATTCCGATAGGAAGCCTTTGTAGATGTGTTTCTGGGTATTCTTTTATCATTTCGTCCAAGAGGAAGAGTCCCTCTAATTCTAGAACTTTTTTAAAAATATTTTTTTCTTGAATATGATTCAAGAAAATTTCAGATTGCCCAGTATTCCACCAATTAGTAACCCAAGCTTCTAGGCTTTTTTTAAATGAAAGAGAGATCCACCGGGGCAAAAATACTATAGATGCAAGATATAAAAGGGGAATGAATGCTTTCGTTTTTGCCATTTTTTCGTCTTTTATTTTTTTTTTAATGAACTTACTTCATTCGTCAACTTGATACAATATTTAATATTCATATCAAACATAAGTTCTATTACAAGTCATATTGATTCTATTATCAATCTATTCTCTGTTTTTTATTTGTGCTTGAGTGGTTAGTCCTTAAATTTCGAAACAATACAAAAATAGAAAAACAAAGAATCCACTTTTTAAATTCGAATCAAGAAAAAAAATATCTATTGTTTCCAAATATAGCAATTACTCAAATTTGAAGCAATTGCCCGGTTTCGATGAATGCACGAAAGAACCACTTCAGGATTAGGATTTACAGGTGAAAGAAGTCCCTTTCTATTCGATCAAAATAGAAAATATTTCAAAAAAAAAAATTCGCCTACTACCCACAATCCAGTCCAAGAAAATTTAAGAGAACTTTATCAAGACTATTGTATGATGTTATGGTAAAAAATGAGTGTCAAAACAAGGCAGAAGTTTTCGTTATAAGTGGTCCAATCCTTTGGTAATTTTGTTAATTAGAATTAAGGAATACCAAAAAGAATAAAAAAAGAAAGAGAAAGTTCGATTGACAAAAAAAGTCGAGATAATTTACAAGATATAATCTATCTGTATCTAACGTATTAATTCAAAATAATAAAAAAAAAAGAATTTATCGGTTTTTCCCTCGTGTTAAAAACTAAGAATACGAAAGCATTCATTTTTCGCTTCATTTTTCAAAATACTTCAATTGGTACACGCAAGAAATAGGCCAATTCTGCAGCTTTTTGTTCAATTTCTTGTGGGGTCAAATTCTTCTCATTACGAGTCAAGGGAATGGCCCCCTGGCCTCTGATTTCTATATAAAGGACACGATGTGCATAAATACCCTCTTTCACTTCGATTCTGATGGATTGAATGTCTTTCAGAAGGAATCGGAGAAAAATGCGACGATTTTTTCCAGGAAATCCCCAACGAAAAATAGACGCTAGTCCTTCTTTTCTATCGAATCGATCATAACCGCTACCTACATTCCACGAAATTGTGCACCATAGATAAGAACTAATAAAGAGACCTGCGATCCCATAGAAAGACATCACGATCCCCTGTGGAAAAAAAATGATTTGCTGAGACGGAAATAAAGATATCAAATCCCTACCAAGATAACTGGAAGTTCCAACCAATAAAAACCCTAATGAACCTAAAAAAAGGATAAAGGCCCAGCAGAAATTGCTTGTTTTTCGAGATCCCCTTAAAAATTCTATCCATATATGTTCTGATCGCCAACTCATACTAGATCTAATTGCATTTTATTGGAATTGGAAGAATAAAAAAAATAACCGAAATAAATTTTACTTTACTTTTGTTGGTTTCCGAAGTAACTCTCATCAACTAGTATTATTCTGATGTGAACCTTTAAGAGTAATTCATCGAATTGTTTAGATCTAAAATAATAAGATCAACTGACATATAATTTCCTATAGATACTTATATATAGATATATATACTTTATATCTATATCTCAGATATTAGCTCCGATTCCCATCTATTCGATTCTTTTTTTTTTCAAATATTTATAATTCATTTACTCAGATGTCATGTATAATCGTTTATGGAAAGAGTAAGCTATATGTTATACTCTATCCTACTAAATAAATATAAATATCTGTGTTATGGTAGAAGTCGCATTCTTAAAAAAATATATATATATACAAGATTTGGCACCATCGTATTTAAAAATAAAAAATCTTGTTTTTTTGAACATGAAGAGATAAAGAAGCCATTGCAATTGCCGGAAAAACTAAGCCCACTAAAGGCACAAAAATAGAGGGTAAGTTGTTGAAAGTTGTCATAGAATGGATACCTCGATTTAATAGACTTAATATTTGTACCTGTTATTTATTATTATTGTTATGTTATTTATCCTAATTATATTAATATTTTTATCTGTTATTTATTGTTAGAAAAATATCTTAGAATTATTATAATGCATATATTCATATATATATAATTATTCAAATTTCTTAGAATTAGAAGAATTCTATAATTATAATAAGTATATCTACATGAGTATAATTATTTGAATTCTCTAATAATTAGAATGAATCTAGAATTCTATATATAGATGAGTATATATATATGGAAAAGGAATGTAGAACAGAATTTTTTATCTTTCGACATGAAATATATGTATGATAATCCACTTTTTTATTTATTAATTTATTATATTAAAATTTTTTATTTTTCTTGTCTTATAATTTTCATTTAATTAACTGGAATAAAGATTTTCTTACAAATAAAAATAAAAAAGAATTCACTCTTTTATGTTGTTTCATAGAGATTTCCTAATTACTAATTAGTAATATCTGTAAAAAAAAAAAAGAATAATCCACATGATTCTTTCTACAATGAAATCTTATGTTACCAAAAAAAAATCCATTCTTTGGATTTTGAATTTGATTCCTTTAAACTAAATGAATAACTACTGGTTGATCACAAATCCAATTTTTTTTTTGATTAAGGCTCTACTTGATTGAATTTTGATTCAAAGGAAAGAAAACATGGAGGTGAAATAACTCACTCAAAATAGCTTTTAAAGGATTACGTGGTACGATTGGATCGAATAAGCCCTTATGGAATAAATATTCAGCCGACTGTGAACCCTCAGGTAATGTCTTATTCAATGTTTGTTCAATTACTCTTTTACCCGCAAATGCAATGTAGGCATTGGGTTCGGCAATAATGATATCCCCCAACATACCAAAACTAGCTGTCACCCCACCTGTAGTCGGAGATGTAAGGATTGATACATAGAATAAGTTTTTATTTGATTGATAATCATATAAAGCGGAAGATATTTTAGCCATTTGCATCAAGCTCAAACTTCCTTCTTGCATGCGTGCTCCTCCAGAAGCACACACTAAAATAAGAGGTAAACATTGATTGGTAGCATACTCGATCAAACGGGTGATTTTCTCGCCTACTACAGATCCCATACTACCCCCCATAAACTGAAAATCCATAACCCCAATTGCTACGGGAATACCGTTTAATTGACCTGTGCCTGTTTGAACAGCTTCAGTCAATCCTGTCTTTCTTTGATAAGAGTCGATACGCTCTTTATAAGGTTCCTCTTCCGAATGAAATTCAATGGGATCTAGAGAGACCATGTCTTCATCCATAGGAGCCCAAGTACCCGGATCAATCGAAAGGTCGATTCTATCTGAACTACTCATTTTCAAATGATATCCACATTGTTCACAAATATTCATTTTTGATTTCAAAAATTTCTTATAATTTAATCCATAACAATTTTCGCATTGAACCCACAAATGCCTGTATTTTTGAGTAACATCTAGATTATTAGAACCTTCTGTTCTAGTGAAATCACTACCATCTCTTATACTAGCACTTTCACTATTATTTCCACTTTCACTACAAATGTAACTCTCAATGCAACTAGTAATTTGATTATTCCAACTATATTTAGTATCATACATCGAACGATCATAGTTGGAATCATGACTCTTCGATATGTTCTTTAGATAACTAGAGGTACAATAAATATAAAACGAACTTTTTAGTTCACTTACAAAAGAATGATCATTGTCAATCTCCAAAATTTGATTTTCAATATCAAAATATATAGAAAAACTATCTGTATTACTATCTCGAACTAAAAAAGTATCATCAGATATGAAATTCTGAATCTCACTGACAGCAACTAAATGATCAAGAGTACTGTAACTCAAATTGTCATTATCACTACGACTAGGAATGCTTTTATCCATATCATTATCATTTATAATCGTTCCTTCACTTAGACTGGTATTTTCAATAGGAT